TCACCTACTCTAAACTTCCGAGGACATGCGAAAAATGATAATAGATCTCGTCGTTAACGTTAATTTTAACATAAATTGAAAAATAATAATTCAAAAATAAAAAAAAAAATATTACAAAATGGAATTATTTTTCAATTAAAATATAATTAATAATAAAAATTAATTTATTCATGAAAATCGACCCTTATGATAAAGAAGAACCTATAAGCATAGTCGTTTGGTCGAAAAAGATTCATGTATGTTTCCAAGACAAAGTACAAATAGTAATGGATTAGTAATTCATGCAATTTGTACATAAATAAAAAAGAAAAAATTCATAAATAAAAGGTTATAATATTCGAATTTATACTTTATTTAGTTGAATATCTTATTTTTTGTTTATTTTTTTGTTTATTTTGCAGTAGTCGCTGCTAGTCACAATAAAAATTTCAATGAACTAAGTCAATGAGTTATGTATGGAAAAAATAAAAAAAAATTTGAAAAAAAAAACTACACAAATAAAACGTATCATTTTATGTTATAGTAGTGGGGAATTATGGGACAAAAAATAAATCCGCTTGGTTTCAGACTTGGTACAACTCAGAGTCATGATTCTCTTTGGTTTGCACAACGAAGAAATTATTCCGAAAATATACAAGAAGATAAAAAAATACGAGATTGTATCAAAAATTATATACAAAAAAATATAAAAGTATCCTCTGGTGTGGAGGGAATTGGACAGATAAAGATTCAAAAAAGAATCGATCTGATTCAAGTCATAATATATATGGGATTTCCTAAATTATTAATAGAAGGTAAGCCTAAAAAAATAGAAGAATTACAGACGAATATCCTAAAAAAACTGAATTGTGTGAATCGAAAACTAAACATTTCTATTGCAAGAATTGCAAATGCTTATAAACACCCTAATATTCTTGCAGAATTTATAGCCGGACAATTAAAGAATAGAGTTTCCTTTCGTAAAGCAATGAAAAAAGCTATTGAATTAACTGAACAAGCAGGTACAAAAGGAGTTCAAGTACAAATTGCAGGACGTATCGACGGAAAAGAAATTGCACGTGTTGAGTGGATAAGAGAAGGTAGGGTTCCTCTACAAACCATTCGAGCTAAAATTGATTATTGTTGTTATACAGTTCGAACTATTTATGGAGTTTTAGGGATCAAAGTTTGGATATTTCTAAATAAAGAATAAAAAAGAATAAAATCTTTTTCTTTATCTTCAATATCCCATATTTTTTTTAATAAAACCAAAAATGAAAAATTACTTGATTTTTATTCCCCCAAAATTCTCAATTTTATAAGATTGAATCGACCAAAAAATAAAATGAATTATTTGATATTGATCCTATTGCTATGCTTAGTGTGCGACTCGTTAGTTTTTTTAGAACGGTTCCAATTTAACGACAAAACCAATTCATGGTATAAATTAATTTAAAAGAACTAATAACCAACTCACCGCTTCGGATTATCTAGATCTAAAGAATTAGTCAAAACAAAAAATCGAAATATAAAAATAAAAAAGAAATATTAATAATATTATTATATCAACTGAAATATTGTATGAAATATTGTACAACATTAAAAAAATCATATTATTAGTTGTAAAGCAATAAGAATATACGGATAAATGAAGGGGCGAAAGAAAGAGAGAAAAATATATATGAATGATATAGAATTCTAATATGTAAAGGTCTATGGGTCATCTCAAAAAAAGTAGTGTAATAAAGCATCAATATAAAATTGATATATATATATCAATATATTCATAACATAAACTAATTAAGAGCTCTGAATCAATAAAAACTGAGAAGATTGATTCAAGAAACAAGAAAAAATAAAAAAATATTCTAAAAAAATCTTACTATTAGATATGAAAGAGCTCCGTGGTAGAATTCAGACCTAATCATTAATCGAGAAGCGGCGGGAACGATGAAACCTGCAAATACTTAAGATTTTATTAAAAACAAATCTTAATGATTAATTAGGTGGGATGGCGGAAAAAACCAAAAAACAATTCATTTTTTTTAGGAATTGTGTGCTACATTCCATTTGAATTTGATAATAAAAGAGTAAATATTCGCCCGCGAGAATTTTCATTTTTTTTTTCATTTTTTTATTTTCGCCAATCCTATAATTAGAAAAATATTAGTAATATAATTAAATGAAAAAAAATGAAAATTAAAGATTCATTAGAACATTATAATATAACAAAACAACATTCTCTAGTTATATACGGATAACAAAAATGGTTTATTTTATAAGAATACATATTCAGTTATATATCAAATATATATCAAATATATATCAAATATATATCAAAACAAAATATAAAAATGTCGAATATACCGATAGGATTCTATGAAATCTCAAAAAATCCCGCGTTGATTAAACATATGAATATTAGTGCATATTATTGTATTGATTAAATCGATTTATATATATAGAATTGCTTCATTCGCGAGGAGCCGTATGAGATGAAAATCTCATGTACGGTTCTGTAATAGAGATGGAATTGAGAAACAACCATCAATTATAACCCCAAAAGAACCAGATTTCGTAAACAACATAGAGGAAGAATGAAAGGAATATCTTATCGAGGGAATCATATTTGCTTCGGAAGATATGCTCTTCAGGCACTTGAACCCGCTTGGATAACATCTAGACAAATAGAAGCGGGACGACGGGCAATGTCACGAAATGTTCGCCGAGGAGGACAAATATGGGTACGCATATTTCCAGACAAACCTGTTACAGTAAGACCGACTGAAACACGCATGGGTTCGGGAAAGGGATCTCCCGAATATTGGGTAGCTGTTGTTAAACCTAAGAAAATACTGTATGAAATGGGTGGGGTCCCAGAAAATATAGCAAGAAAGGCTATTTCAATAGCAGCGTCCAAGATGCCTATACGAACTCAATTCATTATTTCAGGATAATAATTCAAGATAATAATTAGAATTAAAGGAAAGAGGTCTTTAAGATGAAAACAAAAAAATTTGTATATTCCCTTTTTTGAACACAGAATATTTTAACCTCAATCTTTGGACTGAAAGAACAAAAAATGATATGATTCAACCTCAAACTCATTTGACTGTAGCTGATAACAGCGGAGCACGCGAACTGATGTGTATTCGAATCCTAGGAGCTAGTAATCGACGCTATGCTTATATTGGTGACATTGTTGTTGCTGTAATCAAAGAAGCAGTACCAAATACGAACTTAGAAAGATCAGAAGTGATCAGAGCTGTAATTGTACGTACTTGTAAAGAACTCAAACGTAGCAACGGTATAATAATTCAGTATGATGATAATGCTGCAGTTGTCATTGATCAAGAAGGAAATCCAAAAGGAACTCGAATCTTTTGTGCAATCGCCCGGGAATTAAGACAGTTAAATTTCACTAAAATAGTTTCATTAGCACCTGAAGTATTATAAGACGAAACTTTCATTTTAATATGGATACATTATATTATTTTGTGAAAAAAAATGGATTCAATTAATTAATCTAGTTTATCTCACATATATCCCTTTTGGAGTAATTATTATTAAGTATTAGAAGTAGCAATTATTATCTATTTCAAATATATTTCAGATTAATACTTGATAACCCTATAAAATAAAAATATATATATATATATAATAAAATATATATATAAAATAATAATATATATATAAATATATAATAATAATTAAATATATAATAATAAATATATATACAAATAGAAAGAAATAGAAAATAAAAAGAGAATAATAAATGGAATAAAGGAGCATGTTGATTATATAGAAAGTAACGGGCAACAATCATTTTCTTTTACTATGGGTAAGGATACCATCGCTGATATAATAACCTATATCCGAAATGCTGATATGAATAAAAAAGGAATGGTTCAAATACCATTTACTAACATCGCAGAAAACACTGTAAAAATACTTTTACGAGAGGGTTTTGTCGAAAACGTCAGAAAACATATAGAAAACGACAAATATTTTTTAGTTTTAACTCTACGGTACAGAAGAAATAGGAAAGGATCATATAAAAATTTTTTAAATTTAAAAAGGATCCGTACACCCGGTCTACGAATATATTCTAATTATCAACGAATCCCGCGAATTTTAGGGGGTATGGGTATTGTAATTCTTTCAACTTCTAGAGGTATAATGACAGATCGAGAAGCTCGATTAGAAAGAATAGGAGGAGAAGTTTTATGTTATATATGGTAATCGTTTAAACATCCGAATTATATGCGAAATTTTTATCCATTAAAAAAAAAAAGAAAAAGAAAACTCCAATTTCTAATATAACTTCACACCCCTTATTATTTAGATATTATTATTTAGATATTATATACAAGGGTGAATACGCGAAACGGGTTTAACTCGAATAAAAAAAAGGGGGGGGATTCACGAAAATTGAATTACTAAATAAATAACTTCCCCTGAGTATGTTTCAGGTTTCTTTATATAATGAATACAAATAAGTCATTTTAATTAGGATGTTTTTCAACTTCAACATTATTTTTATTTTTGCAGAGAAGGCTACAATTATAAGTTCAAAATGTAAGGAAACCTTATTTTCTTCCAAAACTTTTGAATTAACTTATTAAGGAATGATAAATATGAAAATAAGGGCCTCTGTTCGTAAAATTTGTGAAAAATGTCGATTGATTCGAAGACGGGGACGAATTATAGTAATTTGTTACAATCCAAAACATAAACAAAGACAAGGATAATATTTTCATAAACGAAGGCTTTCTAAAAAAAAATAAAAAATATAATTAATATAGAAAAAAAAATCAAATCGAATATAAATTCTAGTTAAAAAATAATAAAAGATGCGTTTGTGACATGAAATGGATATATCCATACCATATATCTTGGACTTATTTTTATGAAATAATTAAATATGGCAAAACCTATACCTAAAAAAAGTTCGCGTAAAAATGGGCGTATTGGTTCGCGTAAGCATACTCGTAAAATACCAAAAGGAGTTATTCATGTAC